CCAATTGGAAATGATAACAGAATGCATAGGTTGTTAGAAGAAGTTCTAACATGCATATACATATAGCATACCACTTGATTACCCTATTTCCTTTATGGGGAAGAAAGAAAATTAAGGAACCTGCAAATATTGGTAAAACTACAATTATTGTTAACCAAGGAAATTTGTTCGTGGTAAAGACAAGATACACTTGGACCAGAAAAACCTGTGCTCAAAAATAATCTATTTTTGAGCACAGGTTTTTGCGGTAAAAAAATGGACTCAAGTAGGGGTTTCTGTAACGTATTAATAAGCTATACCCATGCTGCGGGTTGTTTCATACCATAAATAAACTCGAACACTCAAGAAATCTGTTGGGCAGGCGGATTCACATCTCTTACAACCGACACAATCCTCTGTTCTTGGAGCAGAAGCTATTTGTTTGGCTTTACATCCGTCCCAAGGGATCATTTCTAAAACATCCGTAGGACAGGCTCGAACACATTGAGTACACCCGATACATGTATCATAAATCTTTACTGAATGCGACATTGGATCTATCTATTTTTGAACGCGATAAAGTTTCAATCTAGTAAATTGATAAATGAATTATATATTTAAATACTAGTACTAGATGAATCGATGAGTTCCCCGTTTTTTTCTCTATTTCTGGATTGACAGTGCCAAAATACTTTGATTTCTTATCTTTGTGATAACATGATCATATCTTACATGGCAGACATGCTAATTGAAATTAATTTATGAAAATTATAATGTGATAATTTATATTATAATATTACTTATTCAATAAATTTGATTGATTTATACGAGTTGATTTTCTGTTACGATAAATTGATGAAACAATAGCGAGTCCAATAGCGGCTTCAGCAGCTGCAATAGCTATAACAAAAATAGAAAAAATGGATCCTTTTAGTTGACGACTATCAAAAAAATCAGAAAATGTTACAAAATTGAGATTAACCGCATTTAATATAAGTTCAAGACACATAAGAGCCCTAACCATATTTCGACTTGTAATCAATCCATATAGACCAACAGAAAATAAATAAGCACTCAAAAAAAGTACCTGTTCGAGCATCATTAACCAACTCCTTATAAATCTCGATTCATTTCAATATGAACAACAATTTAACCAATTGGATTGACTAGAATATAACGAGTAATGCAACAAAGTAATATATTGGGAATAGATTGAACTAATAAATAATTTCTATTTTATATACAAAGTCAAATAGAAATTTATATACAAAGTCAAATAGAAAAAAGGAAAGACATGTGATAGCTCATAACAAGGTTTTTCCAGTTATAAAGAGTTATTATTGACGAGCTACAGCAATTGCGCCGATTAACGCAACTAAAAGAATTATTGAAATAAATTCAAACGGAAGAAAAAAATCTGTTGATAAATGAATCCCAATTTGTTGACTATTACTTATCAGATCTTGCTCTACAATCTGGTTTGCTTTTGTAGTCCAAATAATCCCGTACCATGACGTATCTGGAATAGTAGTCATTAGTGAAACAAAAAGACTTGTACAGACCACGGAAGTTACTCCATCTCCCACGGTCCAAAGACGGAAATCTTTGGAATATTCTGAACCATTTATGAACATCACAGCAAAAATGATTAAAACATTTATGGCTCCTACGTAAATAAGGAGCTGCGCAGCAGCTACAAAATGGGAATTCGATAGAATATAGAATAACGATATACAAACAAAAACAAATCCCAATGAAAAGGCAGAATAAATGGGATTGGCAAGTAATACTACTCCCAGACCCCCTAATATAAGACCTAATCCCAGAAAGGCTAAAAGAAAATCATGTATTAGTCCAGGTAAATCCATTATATATAAGAGATAAATAAATCAAAATCTTGCATAACTTTATTGACCCGGTCAGGAAAAAAGAAGTAACTCCACTTTTTTTCTATTTTATAACTTTTTTTCTATTTTATAATAGTTCTTAATTATTCAATTTGAAAAATTCCATTTTCATGGATATGGATTGATGTAGATGTAGTTATTGGCCAAATCTCTCGAAGGAGTAATTTGAATCTATATATTTTCAAATCATCAATTTTCAAATCATCAATATAGACTATAGAAAAGAAATATATTTTTCATATTAATATAAATTACTCGCCGCCTAATCCTAATCAATATAATTATGAATATAATTGTAGTTATTCACCAAACAAAAACCTTCATTCTTTTAGATCAAAATGAGTTCTTAAGTTTTTATTTCAGGCAAATTTAAAATTGTTCGAATGGTGTAATCGTCAATTATTGACATTGGTAACCGACCCAAAGCAATTTGATTATAATTCAATTCGTGACGATCATAAGTAGAAAGTTCATATTCTTCAGTCATTGATAAACAATTTGTTGGACAATACTCAACGCAATTACCACAAAAAATACATATTCCGAAATCAATACTGTAATTAAGTAATCTTTTCTTTCTAATATCAGTTTCCAATTTCCAATCAACAACGGGC